ATGCCAGACCAATCACTTCTTTAAATTTAAAAGATTCTGTACTAGACTTTATTTTTTTTTTATTTTTTTGATTTAATATGTTCACTTCAAATATAAAAATATTTTGATCTCTTTTTTATAGAATTGTGATTAGATTATCGAATTGTGATTCAAAAATGAATAAAAATGTAAAAAAAAAAAAAAAAATTATAGAATCCTAATAGAAAAAAACTTATAACCTAGTAATACCATTTTATTATATTGACAATTGTAAAAAACTGATCATACTATGATCATAGTATGATGCGGTTGAGCAAGTATGCCCCCATGGTCTAGCGGTTAAGACATCTCTCTTTCAAGGAGGCATCGGGGATTCGACTTCCCCTGGGGGTAGGGTACTACGAGAGGAGGTTGATCGTGGATTATCCATAAAGTGAGAATAAATTCTTCCTGGGTCGATGCCCGAGCGGTTAATGGGGACGGACTGTAAATTCGTTGGCAATATGTCTACGCTGGTTCAAATCCAGCTCGGCCCAAAAATTCGCTGTCTACAGAACCTTTTTTTTGCATAAATGACAGAGAAGGGTAAGAAAAAAGTAAAATTTTTTGGATATTTCAACTTTACTTTTTTCTTTCTTTCTTGTGTCTAGTTACTTTTTTGTTTACATAAAAAATTCCGATCTTGCCCGATATGGATCCTTTCAATATACCCTATAATGAATAGAGTGTAGAAAAAAAATCTACTTTTTTTTTTTTTATAGATTATCAATCGATTTGATAATAATGCAAGGATTACCAGTAATCCGCCTTGCTCTCACTAAAGTGAGACCCATATAACTTCTTACTTTATTTGTTACAAAACACGCATTTTAATCTCAAATTTAAATGATAAAAATGAAATCATAAGAAGTAATATGTAAGCTACCCACTTGATTTCCAGGGGATTGTAGTTCAATTGGTTCAGAGCACCGCCCTGTCAAGGCGGAAGTTGCGGGTTCGAGCCCCGTCAGTCCCGTCAAATAAAAAAAAAAGACATCCACTCCACTTTTTTCTGGGCAAGGGGCGCAAAACTTTTGCATTTCTCTTTTTTTTCATCAAGCAAAAGACAGGGGTATTTCCATTATTTTAACTAGCACCAATTGATGGTAGAGAGACATATGTAAATTAGGAGAATTCTTGAGAGCAGTCAAGAAAGAGATACTTTACGGGGGTTCCGCTTTTTGTCAATGGATCTCCCGTTAACTCGTGTATTAAAATGGAATAGGATAGCGTATAATACGTTTGAAAAGAGTACCTATATATACTTTTATTTATATGAAGATGAAGTAAAGGAATTGAAAATAGTTCGAATCCAACCAAGGAAAGAGAAAAAAAAAAAAAAAAGAGAAATTGAGTCTTCCCTAAGGAAGATGCTCTTTTAAAAGATTAGAGTCGATGTCGAAGAAAAAATGCGTAATAAAATTGAAATTTTTTGAATATTTTAGTTTTTTTACTGGGACTCGTCTTTATCACATTCCCCTTAGTTGTTTTCCAAAAAGACGATAGACCCTTATAATTTTTTTTTTTTAACTTCGTATTTGTTTTCTATATTTGATTTCTATCGGTTATTTAAGTTTCTTTAGAAACTCTTTTTGTAAACACTCGAAGTAGAAAAGGTTTTTTTATGAGACTTCATCAGATGATTATATAAGGAAAGTACTAGGTTGTAGAAAAGAAAGCGGGTAAAAAGAATCCTAAAAAAATCTTTTTTTTTTTTTTTTTTTTGATCAGGAATCTAATTATGTATTCGGTGTGGATAAAAGATCTTCCTATGTTATACTATTAAATTCTTGACGATAAGTCGATTTCATAGCTACGATATTGTTATTCATGATATTTATTTCATTCGATATCATCGAAATCTTGAGTGAGTTTACAGGCGAAAGATTTATAATCTCTATGGGATTAAATCCCGAGATATTTCAAAAAATAAAAAAATAAACGATTAAATTATGGAAGTCAATATTCTTGCATTTATTGCTACTGCACTCTTCATTCTCATTCCTACTGCTTTTTTGCTTATAATTTATGTAAAAACGGTTAGTCAAAATAATTAATTTGAATACAATTTTACTATAAAAAAGTATTTCAATTTATTGTCTTAAATGAAAGGAATGCATTAGCCTCAGTAGTAAGTAGTAGTATCCTAAGGGGCCCGCTCGTATGGTAGAAAGAGATCTCTTTCTACCATACTAGCCATTGTGGTTATTGTACTTGTATAAAGATACAAGTACAATCTCTTAATATAAAGGAATACACCTATATCTCTTTTTTATTTTTAAATGTCAATATAAATGAAATATAATATGAAATGTATGTACATACTTTACTCAATTTCATTTGTTTGTTTGATCCATTTAATAGAGATAATCCTAATTCGATGGAAACTTCTTCCGATTTCGAAAAGGGGGTACCCCATGAATGGTTAACCGTGTAAACCCTAATATAAAAATAGAAATTGAGTAAAAAAAATCTTCAAAAAAATTGTCGAACGGTCTATAAAACAATTGATAAAGGTTTATAGAGTTTGATTATTACCCCAATTAGTAGTACTTCTAGAGTCCACTTCTTCCCCACACTACGAGAGAGAGGGAAAATGTAAAAACTACCATTAAAGCAGCCCATGCGAGACTTACTATATCCATGTTAATTCTGTCCCCTATTTATATGAATATGAAGAAACTATTCCATTATTGTTCAATAATAATAGTGAAATCACTGGTGCAGAGTCAAAAGGTATTTGGTCACCATTGATTAACATTAACTACTCCAAAAAATCCACTTATCTTATAATGAGTTATATTCTTATTATAGAATTTCTAGTAGAATCGACAAGATGTAAACACAAGTAAACAGAAACTTTTCGAAGTATCCAAGGAATCTGACTCACATGTATAAAGAAAAAGAATAAGACTTTTTCTTTCTTTTATCGTGTTTTTAAGTAAAATGAAAGGCAATTATTCATCTAATCTAATATTAGATTTAATGGCTGAGCATTCCGAGACTTTCAAAAATCTGTATCCAAAGTATCTTAGGTCCTTTCCAAAACTAAAAATGGAATTCCCCCTATAGCTATCCAATCTAATTGAAGACTCAGTACGTGGAACTAAATTAGTAGTGGAAAGTAAAGATTTACGGATTTCCCTCCACTACTTTAAGTTTTCTTTGAATCTGATAGGCAAAACTTTAGGTTAGAGAATATAACCTCGAGAGCGAGAGAATCACGATAAAGAAAGTCTCAAGAGTCTTTTACTACGTTTGTTATAGTAGGGGATTTCAAGTCTGTTGTTGAGGCGGCACCCAGATTTGAACTGGGGACAAAGGATTTGCAGTCCCCCGCCTTACCACTCGGCCATGCCGCCAAAACGATAGAAACTAGATGCAAATTTTATATTTTTTTTTCAACCCCCAAAAAATATATGGGACTTTAAGTTCTAAAATATAGGATTTCAAGTCCCAAAATAAAAATTCAAAATATAGGATTTACAGTCAAAAAACCAAAATATAGGATTGAAATACCATAGGAGAGGATTTACAGTCCCGCTATAGAATTGAAAGAATAAAAAAATCGAATCCAGTACAAATCCGAACCATTAACTATTGACTGTAAATTTAGGACCTTTTTGTATTTCTAAAAATATAAGCAAATCATTATAAATGATTTTTTTAACTAATCTATATTGCGTTTTTTAAATAAAAAAATTAAAAATAAATCTTTTTACATTATAACATATAAGATGTTAATAAATATAATTAGAACATATGTTACGTTGGGTTCTAGATTAACATTTACATTATAACGTATATTATCTTTATATGTCAATAAACAAAATTAGAACATACGTTACGTTGTGTTATAGAGCTATAGCTCTATAATGGGGTCTTTTGTCTCTCTAGGGATGCTTTTGAGGAGTAATTCTCAATAAATTTTTGTATTTCAATTTGCATTTAATACTTTTAAGATAAGAGAAAATTTCTTTTTTATAGAGCACAGCATGTGCTATCCCAAATATAACTGTACCCCAATAAAAAGAGACATATATATCTGTGCATTCTGTTTTTTTTTATAATAATAAAAAGAAAAAGTTTTCTATTTCTTATATGTTTATCTGCTCGAACAGATCCAATCATGAATACATTTTTTTATGGTATGCAATCGAATTGTAATATCATAGGTGAAAATGAAATTACTTTTTTTCGAGTCTTTACAAAACTCCATAAGTTCTAGTGGTATTTCTCAATTCTGTTACATTTGGATCTCTTTCTTATAAAAAAATTCCAGTTGAATCTAGTCTCCGTTCATCCGTATTTCATACATTCCATATATCTTGTAGTTGAATAAAATTTCATGTGATTCAGTAAACAGAATATAAATTCCATTATTGCTAGATCGAATTCTATGGATATGATTCGGTGAAGAATGAGAGAATGGGATGGGATTTTTTCAATAAACGGATAAATGGGAAATTCAAAAAAGATGCTCGGGGATGGAAAAGAGGGAACATCTACAATACCCGGATTTAATCAGATACAATTTGAAGGGTTTTATCGGTTTATTGATCAGGGTTTAATAGAAGAACTTTCTAAATTTCCAAAAATTGAAGATATAGATCACGAAATTGAATTTCAATTATTTGTGGAAACATATCAATTGGTCGAACCTCTGATAAAAGAACGCGCTGCTGTCTATGAATCACTTACATATTCTTCTGAATTATATGTATCCGCGGGATTAATTTGGAAAACCAGTAGGAATATGCAAGACCAAAGAATTTTTATTGGAAACATTCCTTTAATGAATTCCCTTGGAACTTCTATAGTAAATGGAATATACAGAATTGTGATCAATCAAATCTTGCAAAGTCCTGGTATCTATTACCAGTCAGAATTGGATCATACCGGGATTTCGGTCTATACCGGCACCATAATATCAGATTGGGGAGGCAGGTTAGAATTAGAGATTGATAAAAAAGCAAGAATATGGGCTCGTGTGAGTAGGAAACAGAAAATATCTATTCTAGTTCTATCATCAGCTATGGGTTCGAATCTAAGAGAAATTCTAGAGAATGTTTGCTACCCTGAAATTTTCTTATCTTTCTTGACCGATAAAGAGAAAAAAAAAATTGGGTCAAAAGAAAATGCTATTTTGGAGTTTTATCAACAATTTTCTTGTGTAGGTGGGGATCCAATCTTTTCTGAATCCTTATGTGAGGAATTACAAAAAAAATTCTTTCATCAAAGGTGTGAATTAGGAAGGATTGGTCGCCGAAATATGAACTGCAGACTTAATCTTAATATACCTCAGAACAATATATTTTTGTTACCACGAGATATATTAGCAGCTGCCGATCATTTGATTGGGATGAAATTTGGCATGGGTACACTTGATGATATGAATCATTTGAAAAATAAACGTATTCGCTCTGTAGCGGATCTTTTACAAGACCAGCTAGGGTTGGCTCTGGCTCGTTTAGAAAATGTAGTTACGGGAACTATAGGCGGAGCAATTAGGCATAAATTGATACCTACTCCTCATAATTTGGTAACTTCAACTCCGTTAACAACTACTTATGAATCCTTTTTTGGATTACACCCGTTATCTCAAGTTTTGGATCAAACTAATCCATTGACACAAATCGTTCATGGGAGAAAGTTGAGCTATTTGGGACCTGGTGGATTAACAGGGCGAACTGCCAATTTTCGGATACGAGATATCCATCCGAGTCACTATGGGCGTATTTGCCCCATTGACACGTCTGAAGGAATCAATGTTGGACTTATTGGATCTTTATCAATTCATGCCAGGATTGGTGATTGGGGGTCGTTAGAAAGTCCATTTTATGAACTCTTCGAGAAATCAAAAAAAGCACAGATACGGATGCTTTTTTTATCACCAAGTCAAGATGAATATTATATGATAGCGGCAGGAAATTCTTTGGCTCTTAATCGGGGCATTCAAGAAGAACAGGCTGTGCCAGCTCGATACCGCCAAGAATTTTTGACTGTCGCATGGGAAGAGGTTCATCTTCGAAGCATTTTTCCTTTCCAATATTTTTCCATAGGAGCTTCCCTAATTCCTTTTATCGAACATAATGATGCGAATCGAGCTTTAATGAGTTCTAATATGCAACGTCAAGCAGTTCCACTCTCTCGGTCCGAAAAGTGCATTGTTGGAACTGGATTGGAACGCCAAGTGGCTTTAGATTCTGGGGTTCCCGCTATAGCCGAACACGAGGGAAAAATCCTTTATACTGACACTGAGAAGATAATTTTATCGGGCAATGGGGGTACTCTAAGCATTCCATTAATTATGTATCAACGCTCAAACAAAAATACTTGTATGCATCAAAAACCTCAGGTTCGGCGGGGTAAATGCATGAAAAAGGGACAAATTTTAGCGGATGGTGCTGCTACAGTTGGTGGGGAACTCGCTTTAGGGAAAAATATATTAGTGGCTTATATGCCATGGGAAGGCTACAATTTTGAAGATGCGGTACTCATTAGTGAGTGTCTAGTATATGGTGATATTTATACTTCTTTCCATATACGGAAATATGAAATTCAGACGCATGTGACAACCGAAGGTCCTGAAAGGATCACTAAAGAAATACCGCATCTAGAAGGCCGTTTACTCCGAAATTTAGACAAAAATGGAATTGTGATGCTAGGATCGTGGGTTGAAACGGGTGATATTTTAGTAGGTAAATTAACGCCTCAGGTGTCGAAAGAATCCTCGTATGCTCCGGAAGATAGATTATTACGGGCCATACTTGGCATTCAGGTATCGACTTCAAAAGAAACTTGTTTCAAATTGCCTATAGGCGGTCGAGGTCGAGTTATTGATGTGAGATGGGTTCAGAAAAAGGGGGGTTCAAGTGATAACCCAGAACTAATTCGTGTATATATTTCACAGAAACGTGAAATCAAAGTAGGTGATAAAGTAGCTGGAAGACATGGAAATAAAGGTATCATTTCAAAAATTTTGCCTAGACAGGATATGCCGTTTTTGCAAGACGGGAGATCCGTGGATATGGTCTTCAACCCATTAGGAGTACCCTCACGCATGAATGTAGGACAGATATTGGAATGCTCGCTTGGATTAGCGGGAAGTCTGCTAGATAGACATTATCGAATAGCCCCTTTTGATGAGAGATATGAACAAGAGGCTTCGAGAAAACTAGTGTTTTCTGAACTATACGAAGCCAGTAAGCAAACAGCGAATCCATGGGTATTTGAACCTGAGTATCCAGGAAAAAGCCGCATTTTTGATGGAAGAACAGGAGATCCTTTTGAACAGCCTGTGATAATAGGCAAGCCCTATATCTTGAAATTAATTCATCAGGTTGATGATAAAATACACGGACGTTCTAGTGGACCTTATGCGCTTGTTACACAACAACCCCTTCGAGGCCGTTCCAAGCAAGGGGGACAACGGGTAGGCGAAATGGAGGTTTGGGCTCTAGAGGGGTTTGGTGTTGCTCA